GGGGGTTATGATAAACCTAGAAAAAATATAAACTAAGAATAGGAATCCTTGACGAATGAGATCAAGAATCATTATTATTTCGACACAAGAAAAGGAATTTTACACATTCCCCTCTTGTGTCGAAGACTAGGAAAATAATATCTCCTAGAAGCCTTTGTTCCCCTCATTTAGCCTTTGCTTTTTCGCTTACTTATCTTATGCTTAGTATCTAGTTGAATTGGATACTAGTAGAATAGAAAGGTTAAACTATTGATACATTCTATGACAGTTAAATCTAACAATAGTGACATAATCAGACCACTCCAATTTATTTAGATTAAAAAAAAAACAAAAGAGGGGATAAAGTCAAATAGTCTTCTTACCAATATACATATATACATACTCTGACTAGAAATGCGGTACAAGTAATTCCTCCAATCCGATATAAAAGGAATATAAACAAAAGCAAAATGCTTTTCACAAATTTTTTTGATCATACATAATTGCCAACAAAAATTTTGTTCTTTTTAAGAACTTGATGTTGATAAATCCGCAGATCTAGAAATTAAGTTCGGACAATTGAACCTTCTCAAACTGTTTCTTTTTAAGAACCAAAAAGATTTGTGCCAAAATAACAGATACCAAGAAGAACAAAAGGCCTTGGACACGTAATGGGTCTTGAAGTACTATTTCCGCATCCCCCTGGCCAAATCCACCCACATTAGGATTATTCGTTAACGGTTGATCAAGTTTGATGGATTCGCCTTCTGAAACAAGAAGCTCTGGTCCTGGAGGAATAATATCAATCACTTGACGTCCCTCTGACGCATCTGTTATGGTTATTTCGTACCCCCCTTTTTCCTTTCGTATGATTTTGCTTACTATACCTGCTGCTGTAGCATTATAAACCGTATTGTTACTCTTGCTCCCGTCGGGATAAATCTGACCCCTCCCCCTGTTTCCGCCCACGTATATGGGATATTTTAAGAAGTGAACATTTTTCTTAGTAGCGGGGTCCGGAGAAAGAATAGGAAAGGTGATTTCACTATATTTCTGACCAGGAACAGGACCTATCACAAGAATATTTTTTTTAGTGGGGCGATAACTCTGAAAAGACAGATTACCTATCTTTTCTTTCATCTCTGGCGAAATACGATCGGGAGGGGCTAATTCAAACCCCTCGGGTAAAATAAGAACAGCCCCCACATTCAAGACCCCCCTTTTACCATTAGCAAGAACTTGTTTCAGTTGCATATCATAAGGAATTTGAAGAACTGCTTCAAATACAGTATCAGGAAGTACCGCTTGTGGAACCTCAATACTCACGGGCTTATTAGCTAAATGACAATTGGCACATACAATACGACCAGTTGCTTCACGTGGATTTTCATAACCCTGCTGTGCAAAAATGGGATACGCATTTGAAATGGATGCCTGAGTTATTATATATATCATGAGCGATACGGAAATGGAACGAGTAATCTCTTCCTTTATCCGCGAAAGGGTCTTTCTAGTTTGCATGGTCCAATCGTTGATCCCAAAATTTCTACAATAAAATTAGGTAGGTCGCTAGTATAGTTCCCTAGCCACGATGCTGCTATTTACTAAAAAATTTTTACTAAAATCTAAAATCTAGGAGGAATCTGAATTTCTTGGATGTATAGAAAAAAAATAAGTGTATAAAAAAAAGTAAGATTTTGAATGTTTTATTTATGTACAAAATGACAAATATTCTAATTGGATCAGTGGATCATTTTTCAGTCATTCATTGAATGATAAATCACTACAAGTGATGGAGATACACGATTTAAATAACGGAAGATCCAATATTTAAAAATTGTATCGAGAATGACTGGAAAAGTGGAAACAAGGCCAGATATAATTTGATCGTTATGAGCAAATCCAAAATCTTTGTAGACAGAGCCAATCATTAGTTCCCAACCGTGGGGTGAATGGAATCCTATACATAAGTCGGTTAATAAAAGAATAGAGAAGACTTTTATTGTGTCGCTTAAGTTATATAGGAATTCTTGAACCCAAGAATTAAGAATAATAAGCTCTTCATTACTTAGAATAGAATAACCACTTAGAATAACAAAACAGATTATATTTGTCGAGAAGTGCAAAATCGTATGGATACGATCCTCATTGTGCATCTTGATCAATTGGATCGTTTCTTTGTAGATTCCAATACGAAACTTTTGTAGATGTGTTTCCGGGTATTCGTTTATCATTTCGTCCAACAGGAAAAGTTCCTCTAATTCTATGAATTTTGCTAGAATACTCTTTTCTTGAATAGTATTTAAAAAAGTTTCGGATTTACTAGTATTCCACCAATTAATAACCCAAGATTCCAGACTTTTATTAAATGAAAAAGAGATCCACCAAGGCAAAAATACTATAGATGTAAGATATAGAAGGGGGATGAATGCTTTTTTTTTCCATTTTTTCGTCTGTGAATTTTTAATGAACTCACCTCATTCGTCGATTCTATACGATCTAATATTTCTATCAAGCATAAGTTTTATTACAAGGCTTCGAACCTATGAATCTATTCCCTCTTTTTTATTTGTGAGTCAGTAGTTAGTCCTTAAATTTAGAAAGAATACAGAAATAGCCTAAGAAAAGAAAGAGTACACAAATGAAGAAAAAAAAAAATATTGTTTCCAGATATCTCAATTGCTCAAATTCGAAACAATTTCTTCTTTTCGATGAATGCCCGAAGAGCCACTTCAAATTCGGATTTCGAGATGAAAGAATTCTTTTCTATCAAAATATCAAATATTTCAAAAAAAAAATAAAGAAGAGATAATTTACAAGATATGATCTATCCGTATATAACGTATCAATTTCAAATATTGAAAATAAAAAGATAATTTCTTTATTCTATATCTTATTCCAAAATGCTTTTTTGATCTATGAAATGAATCTATTATTTAGATTTTTTACTTGTTTTGTTACTGAATTTAGCGAATTTACATACGCATAAAAAAAATTTGCGGACAAAAAAAGTTTCGTTTTCTAATTGTTCCGTATATATTATAATATACATCTTCTTTGGTTCATCAATATTGTGAAGAAATTTCAGTTAAGTTATGCTATAGAAAAAAAAAAGTTGGGTTTTTTCCCTCCTGCTAAGAAAATGTTTATTTTTCAGTTCATTTCAAAATACTTCAATTGGTACACGCAAGAAATAGGCCAATTCCGCAGCTTTTCGCTCAATTTCTCGTGGAGTCAAATTCTCATCAGTACGAGTCAAGGGAATGGTCCCCTGGCCTCTGATTTCCATATAAAGGACACGCCGAGCATAAATACCCTCTTTAACTTCTAGTCTGATAGACTGAATATCTTTCATAAGGAATCGGAGTAAAATGCGACGATTTTTTCCAGGAAATCCCCAACGAAAAATACACACTATTCCTTCTTTTCTATCGAATCGATCATAACCACTACCTACATTCCACGAAATTGTGCACCACAAATAAGAGCTAATAAATAGACCGGCGATCCCATAGAAAAGCATCACGATCCCTTGTGGAAAAAAAATTATTTGCTGAGACGGAAATAAAGATATCAAACTTCTGTCAAGATAACTGGAAATTCCAACCAATAAAAACCCCAACGAACCTAAAAAAAGTATAAAGGCCCAGCAGAAATTACTTATTTTTCGAGACCCCGCTAGAAATTCTATCCATATACGTTCTGACCGCCAACTCATACTAGATCCAGTTGCATTTTATTGGAAGTAGGAGACTAGCCCCAATGAATTTTACTTTACTTTTTTTGTTTCTGAAGTAACTTTCATCAACTCGCACTATTCTGATGTGAATCTTTAGGAGGAATTCGTTAGATCTAAAATAATAGGAGCCCCCTTATATGATTATATGATCCCCTATCTACACACATACACATATATATACACATTTATTTCAGGCATCCACCGCAATCTCGATTTATTTTCAAATCGCTCATTTACTCATATATCATATTTACGCCTGCATAAGAACCCTTTCATTTATGTTTGAAGGAAGCCGCATGTTATACCATATTATATTTAATAGATATCCGTGTTATGATCCAAGTCTAAGTCTTGAAAAAAAAAATAGATGAAATTTGCCCCCATCGGATCTAAAAAATCTTGTTTTTTTGAACATGAAGAGATAAAGAAGCCATTGCAATTGCCGGAAATACTAAGCCCACTAAAGGCACAAAAATAGAGGGTAAGTTGTTGAGAATTGTCATAGAATGGGCGCCTCGGTTTAATATTTGTACCTGTTATTTATTGTTATATTAATCTTTTTACCTATTATTACTATATTTTTACCTATTATTGCTATATTATATTAATATCTTATAATTATTATAATTCGTAATTATTATAATTCGTATATAATTAATTATATATAATTAATTAGACTAAATATATCTAAGTGAGTATATATAATAAAGTGCAGGAGATGTAGAACTAACTAAGCAGACTTATTCGTTTTTCTACATGAAATATATGGATGATCATACACTTGTTTGTTATTCTTCTTTAATATTATCTTTTTCTTGTTTTAATTTTCTAATTTTACTTTAATAACGAGTTGTTTGTTCCGCTTATAAATTCCTGAAAAATTCGTTATAATCCGAAGGTACGAAAAGAACATAAAATTTGTTTTATTTATTATTTACATTTACTTATTTACCTTGGCCAATTTAATTTCGCGGAAGAAAGAATTCGCCCTTTTATCTTGTTGATAGAGGTTTTCTAATTCGTAATCAGGAATATCGGTAAAAAAAATTATCTGCATGATTTTTTCCACAATTTCCTCTTATGTCACCAAAAAAAAATACATTCTTCGTATTTTTCCGATTTTTCCTTTGATTCCGATAAATAAATACTTGTTCGCCAGACATAAAATAATTTAACTAATTTAATTAAATTAACTTATAAATTTAACTTATAAATTAACTTAAGGCTCCACTTGATTTATGATTTAAAGGAAAAAAAGCGTGGAGCTGAAATAACTCATTCA